ATTGAACAACCAGGAGTAATTTACTTACGATACTTAGTTGACATTCATAAAAAGTATCTAATGATTTATGAGTTCAATACATCCTGTTTAGCAGAAAGACAGATATTCCTTGCTAATTATCAGACAATTACTTATTCACAAACCCTTTGGGGGGCTAATCGTTTTCATTTCCCATCTCATGGAAAACCCTTTTCGCTCCGCTTAGCCCTACCCCCCCCTAGGGGTATTTTAGTGATAGGTTCTATAGGAACTGGACGATCCTATTTGGTCAAATACCTAGCGACAAACTCCTATGTTCCTTTCATTACAGTATTTCTGAACAAGTTCCTGGATAACAAGCCTAAGGGTTTTCTTATTGATGATAGTGACGATAGTGACGATATTGATGATAGTGACGATAGTGACCGTGACCTTGATATGGAGCTGGAGCTTCTAACTATGATGAATACGCTAACTATGGATATGATGCCGGAAATAGACCGATTTTATATCACCTTTCAATTCGAATTAGCAAAAGCAATGTCTCCTTGCATAATATGGATTCCAAACATTCATGATCTGGATGTGAATGAGTCGAATTACTTGTCCCTCGGTCTTTTAGTGAACTATCTCTCCAGGGATTATGAAAGATGTTCCACTAGAAATCTTCTTGTTATTGCTTCGAGTCATATTCCCCAAAAAGTAGATCCATCTCTAATGGCTCCGAATAAATTAAATACATGCATTAAGATACGAAGACTTCTTATTCCACAACAACGAAAACACTTTTTCACTCTTTCATATACTAGGGGATTTCACTTGGAAAAGAAAATGTTTCATACTAATGGATTCGGGTCCACAACGATGGGTTCCAATGTACGAGATCTTGTAGCACTTACCAATGAAGCCCTATCGATTAGTATTATACAAAAAAAATCCATTATAGACACTAATATAATTAGATCTGTTCTTCATAGACAAATTTGGGATTTGCGATCTCAGGTAAGATCGGTTCAGGATCATGGGATCCTTTTCTACCAGATAGGAAGGGCTGTTTCACAAAACGTACTTCTAAGTAATTGCCCCATAGATCCTATATCTATCTATATGAAGAAGAAATCATGTAACGGAGGGGATTCTTATTTGTACAAATGGTACTTCGAACTTGGAACGAGTATGAAGAAATTAACGATACTTCTTTATCTTTTGAGTTGTTCTGCCGGATTGATCGCTCAAGACCTTTGGTCTCTACCCGTACCTGATGAAAAAAATGGGATCACTTCTTATGGACTCGTTGAGAATAATTCTGATCTAGTTCATGGCCTATTAGAAGTAGAAGGCGCTCTGGTGGGATCCTCGCGGACAGAAAAAGATTGTGGTCAGTTTGATAATGATCGAGTGACATTGCTTCTTCGGTCCGAACCAAGGAATCCCTTCAATATGATTCAAAATGGATCTTATTCTATCGTTGATCAGAGATTTCTCTATGAAAAATATGAATCGGAGTTTGAAGAAGGGGGGGGAGTCCTTGACCCGCAACAGATAGAGGAGGATTTTTTCAATCACATAGTTTGGGCTCCTAGAATATGGCGCTCTTGGGGCTTTCTATTTGATTGTATTGAAAGGCCCAATGAATTGGGATTTCCCTATTGGGCCAGGTCATTTTGGGACAAGCGGATCATTTATGATGAAGAGGATGAGCTTCAAGAGAATGATTCAGAGTTCTTGCAGGGTGGAACCATGCAGTACCAGACACGAGATAGATCTTCCAAAGAACAAGGTTTTTTTCGAATAAGCCAATTCATTTGGGACCCTGCGGATCCACTCTTTTTCCTATTCAAAGATCAGCCTTTTGTCTCTGTGTTTTCACATCAACAATTCTTTGCAGATGAAGAGATGTTAAGGGGACTTCTTACTTCCCAAACAGATCTTCCTACATCTATATATAAACACTGGTTTATCAAGAATACGCAAGAAAAGCATTTTGAATTGTTGATTCATTGCCAGAGATGGCTTAGAACCAATAGTTCATTATCTAATGGATTTTTCCGTTCTAATACTCTATTTGAAAGTTATCAATATTTATCAAATCTGTTCCTATCTAACGAAACGCTATTGGATCAAATGACAAAGACATTGTTGAGAAAAAGATGGCTTTTCCCAGATGAGATGGTTGTTGCTATCTGTTCCAATAACGAATCATTGGTTTAATTGAATAACTAAAAAAATAGATAGACCTTTCTTTCTCTTTGCCTCAGGTCGATGGATCTTCTCAATTGAAAGATCCCCTATATCGATAATACACATTCCAGTTGACCTAGCCTAATTCTAATTATTTTGTTCCGAAGCAAAGAGATCCACAGGGCAGTTTGTCCTATTCAGATATTCACAACCAAGAAGTATTGAATTCTCTTTCTTTTCGGATAGGCCCTGAAGGGAGAAGGAAGGTTGGAATGCCAACAGGCGTCTATTATTGAATTCACCCGACCCGAAAGTACAGTATCCATTTTGGGAACGTCCG